TTTCCCTGGGATTGTAGTTCAATTGGTCAGAGCACCGCCCTGTCAAGGCGGAAGCTACGGGTTCGAGCCCCGTCAGTCCCGACGGATCCAATAAGTACATCAATTCGCCTCTCCCTTTTCTGTGAAAGAGGGGACAGGGAGCATAATTTCATTCCCAAGGGGGTTTTTGCGTTTTGCATTTCTCATCAAACAAATAGGCAATTTTCGTTACTTCAACTAGTACTGATTGATAGGGGAAAGGCATATGTAGATTAGTACAATTATTGGTGGCTAGCATTATAGTCAGTATTCCAAGAGATACTGAGTCTTCTTTTTGGATTGCTCCCAATCCATGGAATGGAATAAAGTCCTATATGTTTCTCGGGCGCACATCCACAAACGGAATTCATTTGTTGTACAATACAAAATGAATTTCACATAATTTCCCCGATAGAATACTTTTCCAGATTAAACAATCTCCCCTTCTGGCTCTGGTTTTGTTTGTATAACCTCAATTACTAATGTGAAGTTGAAAAATCTATTTTATTCAAATTGCACACTGAACTTTTGATATATGTGTCCCAGTACTAATAACCGAGGTTAAAAGAAAGATAAAGATCAATCAAGGACCCCACCCCCTTTAGCTTTAGCAAGGGAATGCAAAATTTTTTCCTTACTCTTTTTTCTATTTTTTTTTTTGGGGGGTCCTGTCAAAGAAAGAACAAACCCTAAACTAAAATGAAAATAACTACACATAGTGAATTTGATGGAATATCCCATCTTTTATCCCGAGACTCGTCTTTATCACATTTCTTTGTCTTCCAAAGAAAATTAGATCATTAAAAAAACGGCGTTTAGAACTGAATTCCTTTCTTTTTTGCACTTCGCTTCTATTGTTTGTTGGGGGTTTGTGAAACGGACGGGTGGTCAGATGATACTTTCTTTGAATTTGATGATTGTCCAAGGAAGACATAAGGTGGGTTATAGAAAAGAAAGAACGGAAAAGAATGATAAATAAAGGAATTTATGATTGGGCCGGGAATCCAAGATTGGATTCGGTATGGATAAAAGATCTTCCTATGTTATACTATTCAATTCTCGACGACGAATTGATTTGATAGCTCAGATATTGTTATTCATGATATTGATCCGATTCAAGATCATTGAAAGGTAATTCATTCATTGAATTTACAGGCTAGAGATTTATCATCTCTATGGGATTAAATCCCGAGTTATTGTGAAGTAAAAAAACGATGAGATTATGGAAGTAAATATTCTTGCATTTATTGCTACTGCACTGTTCATTTTAGTTCCTACTGCCTTTCTACTTATCATTTACGTAAAAACAGTCAGTAAAAATGATTAATTAATTTGACTGAAACTTGACTTCTGAGTTCTTATCAATGGTTGAAGAAATCAAATGAAAAGGATTCCATTTTTTCGTTTTAAATGAAATGAACGGGCTATAGTTGGTAGTATTCTACGAGATTGGATAGTATGGTAAGAAAGAAATAGATGAATCTTTCTTACCATACTATCGAGTAGTCTTATTGTAGTGTATAAAGTTGTAAAGCTAGAGGCTTAATATAGATCAATCTACCATATTATCTTCATATATGTAGATATCAATTCCATATATAGAATTGACATCGGACCCAATTCTATTTCTTTGATATATCTATTTGTTCCGATCAATCTGAAATAATCGGTTTACTCTTATAGTTCTAATTTCTAGATTTCTTATTATTTACAATATCAATTCGGGATCTATCGAAAGAATCAAATCAATGAAGGAAAAATGATATATATTAATAAATTGAACTATCTCTTTGATTGAAGGAGTATTAGTCATATAATACATTCCTCCACTAGAATCCAATAGAATTTCGAAATGAAGATATTTTGATTTTAAATAGTCCAAAAAAATGTGTTGCGGAACGATCTATAAAACAATTGATACAGTTTGATTCCTCAACTCAATTAGTAGTACCCCTAGAGTCCACTTCTTCCCCATACTACGAGTGAAAGGGAAAATGTAAAGACTACCATTAAAGCAGCCCAGGCAAGACTTACTATATCCATGTGAATTATGTCCCCTATCTCTATGATAGAATTATTCCATTATTGCTCACTAATAATAGTGAAATCAATGGTGCAGAGTCAAAAAGGGATTCTGATCGAAGACTATTGATGAACCAATTCAATAAATCCACTTGTCAAAAATTCCTATTCTAGTCGGGAAAGACTAAACACAAGTAAAATACGCAATGACACCGCAAGGGAATGTTACTAATGGAACATGTAGGAATAAAATAATAAGGCCCATTCTTTTTTTTGTTGACCTTCATAAGTAAAAAGCATAAATAGATAGATCGCTATCTATTACATACTTCTATTTCCCGTTTGATCTAATTCGTACCCTCTACCGATTGTCTCTGTGAAACTGTCGGGAGACGGTATATTATATTCTTGACGAGGGATTGTCAAAAAAATCCTTTCTTTTTGCACTTTTTCCATAAAA